TGATCATTAATAAATCGAATAAACGAAAGCTTGTTTTCATAATTTTAGGTCCTTCTTTACCCCACAGAGACATTGAATAGAATGAGCTGCTTTTTTTGCCACTGTAATTTTGAAAATAAACGTTTAAATGTCCTTCAAAAGTAAGTAAATAGATCCGAAACATATAAAAGGCGGTTAATCCTGCCGTAGAATAAGCTATTATTGCAAAAATCGGTGAATACAACCAACTATCACTAAGAATTTCATCTTTGGACCAAAAACAAGCAAGAGGTGGAATACCACAAAGAGAAAGTGTACCTAATAAAAAAGAAGTTTTTGTAATTGGTACATGTTTTCTTAAACCGCCCATAAGAACCATATTCTGACTTTTATCTGGAGAATACCCAACAATAGCTTCCATCGAATGAATAATAGATCCAGATCCTAAAAACAACAATGCTTTCGAATAAGCATGAGTAATCAAATGAAATAAAGCAGCTTGATAAGAACCCATACCTAAAGCTAACATCATATAACCCAATTGAGACATTGTAGAATAAGCTAAACCTCTCTTAATATCTTTTTGAGCAAGAGCTAAAGTAGCTCCTAAAAACAATGTTATTATACCGATCAAAGATATTAGATTTAATATGTAAGGTATAGCTATGAAAAGAGGAAGAAGCCGAGCTACAAGAAAAATTCCTGCTGCTACCATCGTAGCAGCATGTATAAGAGCCGAAATAGGGGTAGGCCCTTCCATGGCATCGGGTAACCAGACATGAAGGGGAAATTGAGCAGATTTCGCAACTGCGCCGGCAAATAATAGGAAGGCACATAAAGTAACAAATAAAGGATTAACTTCATTATTGGAAACCAAGTTATTGAATATTTCAAACAAATCCCGAAATTCAAAACTACCTGTTATCCAATAAAAACCTAAAATTCCTAATAATAACCCAAAATCCCCGACACGATTAGTTACAAACGCTTTTTGACAAGCATTCGCCGCACTAGGTCGGGTGAACCAAAAACCTATTAATAGATAAGAACACATTCCAACTAATTCCCAAAAAATATAAATTTGTATTAAATTAGAACTAGTAACTAATCCCAACATTGAAGTATTGGAAAAACTCATATAAGCAAAAAATCTCACATATCCCCGATCATGAGACATATAATTGTCACTATAAATAAGAACCATAATCCCAACACTAGTGATTAATATTGACATAATAGAAGTAAGTGGATCAACCAAGCAGCCAAACTCTAAAGAAAAATCATTATTGATGGTCCAAGACCATACATATTGATAAACAGAATTGTTATTTAGTTGCTGAATAAAGAAATGGGCTGAAAAAATCATAACTATACTTAATAATAAAACACTCGGAAAAGCCCACATACGGCGAAGATTTTTAGTTGCCGTTGGAAAAAGTAGAAGTCCAGCTCCTATTAACATAGGAACTGGAAGTGGAATGAACGGTATGATCCATGAATATTGATATGTATATTCCATATAAAAATAAATAAAAAAAATTATCTTAATTAATTGTTTCTGATTCACCAGTTCTTATTTCTTTTCTTTTGAAAGCGATCGATTAATAAAAAAAATTAAGATATATAAAATAAAACTTAAATAGAATTTCCCAGGTTTAATTATTCGGAATCTTTCCAAACTACTTCAAATCAAATATTTCAAATGAAGATGAAGAGTTAGGGTTAGTCAAATGATATGAACAATTTACGAGTGAAAAATAAATATGTACTTTGTTTATTATTAGTTTATTATTAAATTTATTATTAAATTATTAAATTTATTATTAATATTGAATTGTTAATATGAAATGAAAATTATTAAGTCCAATTTTATGAAGATAAAAATGAAAAATTGCAATTTCGGTCTAATTATTACGTATTACAATAATTTATTTATATCTATAGAGCAAGGATAAATAATGACGGCAAAAAAGTATTTAATATGAATCATAGGGCCCATAACTTGACTCATAAAACCTATTTCCCATAAAACAAAACCAATTTATTGCAGTTTGGTTCGGCTATTCCCAATCATTAAGAAATTTTTTTAGAACTAATTGATTGTCTTCCATTACAATAAAAGCTATTTGTAGGAAATGCTTTGGTATCCCACACTTTTTTTATGTAAAATAAAAGGGAGGGGCAAAAAAATGGCTTTTAGAAAGTATTTTGTATATTTTAATCAATTAACTACTAGGCTTAGGCTCATTCGAGTTTGAAAATGAAAATTCCTTTCTTCGAACTTGACCAGTTTAATTAATATAATAGAAAAAGAAAATTTATTACATTTTTTTTATTAAGCAGGAGAGGGATTGAGTTTTTAAATCTTTCGATGTATTTTATTACATGGAAGAATGGAACATGACAAAACTAGAAAGCAAAGACCCAACCCCTTTTGTTTGTATTTTTTATTTTATCAACTTCAATCTATTCTATTTGGCATAGTAGATCTTATTGTTCTTAGTAATATTTTAGACAATTTTTCCATACACCTTTTATGATGAGGGGAATGTAATTTAGAGAATAGCTAGCTAGAGATATAGTAAAGAACAATTGATTTTGAACAATAGATGTCTTTCACATCCAACCGATGAACCGATTATAATTTAAAAATGGCAGTGCCAAAAAAGCGCACCTCTAGTTCAAAAAAACGTATTCGTAAAAATATTTGGAAAAGGAAAGGGTATTGGGCAGCATTGAAAGCTTTTTCGTTAGCGAAATCTCTTTCTACCGGTAGCTCAAAAAGTTTTTTTTGTGTGACAAATAAATAATCAAACAATAGACTAAATAATGTGAATCGGTCTAATTCAAAAAATAGTCTCATTTTTGTTATAATTTATTTATAAGTTTTTTTTTTCTAAAGTTTAGAAGTTATCAAGATTATAAATAATATTAATCTAATAATAATAATTAATAATAGATAATAATCTAAATTACTATTTTAATAGATAATAATCTAAATTACTATATTCATTTTTATTTAATAAAAAAAAATTATTTCCATTCTCTAATGTTTTAACCTGATCAATAACAATATAAAATGGAATTCATTTTGTTTTGTTATTTTTTAGTAGAAATAATAATTCGGTTGTCTACTGAATTCAAAAAGTGAATGGTATTCTTTTGTTTGAAAAAAGAATAAACGCAAGCACAAGGTTTCACCTTTTGTTTTGGTATGTTTTATCATTTTCAAGATGGGGATTATCACCTTCCCCATCGACTTGACTCGATAATCAATTTACTTTTTAGTTCTATCCATGGATTGAAGTCAAAATTATCTAGTTCAAAATGTTCCGTTTTATTTTCAGGAGACCATAAAGTAATAAACTATGAAACGAAAAACCCCGTTGTTAGTTAAGTTAAAAAACGGATACCCTAAAATAAATAAAAAACAAAACTATTATAAGAATAATTAATATTATTAACGAAAACGTTTAGATTAAATGCCGCCTAATTTTGAAACAAATTTTTAGTCATCAATTTGAATCTTTCCTAAAAAATATTGAATTAACCCCCTCAATCTCGACGATTGAATAAAAATAGGTTATTATGATTTCGAATAAGCCGCTATGGTGAAATCGGTAGACACGCTGCTCTTAGGAAGCAGTGCTAGAGCATCTCGGTTCGAGTCCGAGTAGCGGCATGTCTTTTTCTAAATTCTAAAAGAGTAAGCCCTATAATAAATTCAATTCCCTATTTCAATTCCTATAATTGAGGCCCCCCTTTTAATAAATTTTATGATATTTTCAACTTTAGAGCGTATATTAACTCATATATCCTTTTCGATCATTTCAATTGTAATTACAATTCATTTGATAACTTTATTTGTCGATGAAATCGTAGGACTATATGATTCATCAGAAAAGGGGATGATAGCTACTTTTTTCTGCATAACAGGATTATTAGTTACTCGTTGGATTTATTTTGGGCATTTACCATTAAGCGATTTATATGAATCATTAATTTTTCTTTCGTGGGGTTTTTCCATTATTCATATGATTCCGTATTTTAAAAAACAAAAAAACCATTTAAGCGCAATAACGGCGCCAAGTGTTATTTTTACCCAGGGTTTCGCTACTTCAGGTCTTTTAACCGAAATGCATCAATCCGCAATATTAGTACCTGCTCTCCAATCCCATTGGTTAATGATGCACGTAAGTATGATGGTATTGGGCTATGCAGCTCTTTTGTGTGGATCATTATTATCACTAGCTCTTCTAGTCATTACATTTCGAAAATTCATAAGGATTTTTAGTAAAAGCAATAATTTATTAACGGAGTCGTTTTCCTTTGGTGAGATTCAATACGTGAATGAAAGAAACAATGTGTTACAAAACACTTCTTTGATTTCTTCTCAGAATTATTACAGATATCAATTAATTCAACAATTGGATCGATGGAGTTATCGTATTATTAGTTTAGGGTTTATCCTTTTAACCATAGGCATTCTTTCGGGAGCAGTATGGGCTAATGAAGCATGGGGATCCTATTGGAATTGGGATCCAAAAGAGACTTGGGCATTTATTACTTGGACCATATTTGCGATTTATTTACATATTCGAACAAATAAAAATTATGAAAGCGTAAATTCTGCAATTGTGGCCTCAATGGGCTTTCTTATAATTTGGATATGCTATTTTGGGGTTAATCTATTAGGAATAGGGTTACATAGTTATGGTTCATTTACATTACCATCTAATTGAATAAGGTACTTGACAACTAGAAGCCTGGGGCAGCATACGTATATATATGAAACCCTCATGTAAACCATCAAGAACCATTTGAATCATTCCATTTCCATTACTTGATTCAAATGGTTCTCGAAAATGTCAAAAATATCTGGTTATATATAGAATTCCAATTTTTTTATTTAACTTAAAAACAGAAAAAGACTTTTTTTGTACAATGAACGATTTTCAAAATCATCAGGTTTTTTATTTTGGTTTATTGACAAAAACTATCTATAAAAAAAATTTGATATAATAGCTTCGACCTTGTCAACTGATAATGAGAAAACGAAATCGGGATAAATACCAATACCTATTACAGGTAAAAGGATAGAAATAGAAATAAATAACTCTCGCGGTCCAGAATCAAAAAAATAAGAGTTTGGGGCATTAAAAAGCTTGTATCCATAGAACATCTGGCGTAACATAGATAATGAATAAATAGGAGTTAATATCATTCCAATTGCCATTACAAAAGTAATTAATACTTTTGTCATTAAAAGATATTTTTGGCTAGTAAGTATTCCAAAAAAAACTATCAATTCGGCAACAAAACCGCTCATGCCCGGTAATGCAAGCGAAGCCATTGATAAGATACTGAAAGTCGTGAATATTTTTGGAATTGCGATAGCCATTCCGCCCATTTCGTCGAGATAAATAAGTCGTATTCTATCATAACTCGTTCCGGCCAAGAAAAAAAGCGCAGCGCCAATAAATCCGTGAGAAATTATTTGTAAAATGGCCCCATTGAGCCCTGTATCGCTTATAGAACCAATTCCTATAATTATGAAACCCATATGAGATACAGAGGAATAGGCTATTCTTTTTTTTAAATTACGCTGACCAGGAGATGTTAAAGCTGCATAGATAATTTGAATTGTGCCCACTATCATCAACCAGGGAGAAAATATAGAATGGGCATGGGGTAATAATTCCATATTGATCCGAACCAACCCATACGCTCCCATTTTTAATAAGATTCCGGCTAAAAGCATACAAGTACTATAATGTGCCTCTCCATGGGTGTCTGGTAACCATGTGTGTAGGGGTATGATCGGTGATTTGACAGCAAAAGCAATAAGAAATCCAATATAGAATATTATTTCCAGGGCTACAGGATACGATTGATTAGCTGATGTTTCAAAATTTAATGTCGGTTCAGTGGAGCCATATAAACCAATACCCAGAACTCCTATTAATAAAAAAACAGAACCTCCGGCAGTGTACAAAATAAATTTTGTAGCTGAATACAAACGTTTCTTTCCCCCCCACATGGATAGAAGTAGATAAACGGGAATTAATTCTAACTCCCACATGATGAAAAAAAGTAAAAGGTCTTGAGAAGAAAATGGTCCTATTTGACCGCTATACATTGCTAACATTAGGAAATGGAATAGTCGGGAATCTCGAGTAACGGGCCAAGCCGCTAAAGTAGCTAAAGTTGTGATAAATCCTGTCAGTAAAATGGGTCCTATAGAAATTCCATCTATTCCCAATCTCCAGTAAAAATCAAAAAAATTGATCCATTGATAATTCTCCGTTAGTTGCATTAACGGATCATCCAATTGGAAATGATAACCGAATGCATAGGTTGTTAGAAGGAGTTCCGTTATGCATATAGATATAGTATACCATCTTATTACCTTATTTCCTCTATGAGGAAGAAAGAAAATTAAGGAACCCGCGGTTATTGGCAAAACTACAACTAGCGTTAACCAAGGAAAATTATTCATAGTAAAAACAAAATAAACTTGGACCAGAAAAACCCGTGCTCGAAATAAATATATTTTGAGCGCGGGTTTTTGTCGGTAAAGGTAAAAAAATCAAATGTATTCGAGTAGGGTTTTCTGGAACGTATTAATAAGCTAGACCCATACTTCGAGTTGTTTCATGCCATAAATAAACGCGAACACTCAAGAAATCCGTTGGACAGGCGGATTCACATCTCTTACAACCGACACAGTCCTCTGTTCTTGGAGCAGAAGCGATTTGCTTAGCTTTACATCCGTCCCAAGGTATCATTTCTAATACATCGGTTGGGCAGGCTCGCACACATTGAGTACACCCTATACACGTATCATAAATCTTTACTGAGTGTGACATTGGATCTATAAATTTTTGAACGTCAGAAATTTTCGATCTAGTAAATTTGTAAATGAATCATATATTTAAACACCAGATGAATCAATAATTTACCAGAAATTTTGAAGCAATCTACTTCTGGATCGACTCGCGCGATAGAGCCAAGATACTTTGATTTCTTACATTTTCGAAAATGTGGATTAGATTTAATGTATGGGCATGTTAATTTGAATTTATGAATATTCTAATTTCTATGATTAATACTACTTATTCAACAAATTCGATTGATTGATACGAGTTGATTTTCTGTTACGATAAATTGACGAAACAATAGCCGGTCCAATAGCTGCTTCAGCGGCGGCAATAGCTATAACAAAAATGGAGAAAATATTTCCTTTTAATTGCCGGCTATCAAAAAAATCAGAAAATGTTACGAAATTTATATTAACCGCATTCAGTATAAGTTCAAGACACATAAGGGCTCTAACCATATTTCGGCTCGTGATCAATCCATAGATACCGATAGAAAATAAGTAGGCACTCAAAACAAGTACATGCTCGAGCATCATTGACTAACTCCTTATCAATTTTGATTCATTTCAATATGAACTGAACAACAATTCAACAGATTCAATTGACTAGAATATAAAGTCCGGAACAAAGGAATATATTG